ATATTATCCATATAGGGGATCTTCCAATTGAGAAGATCCATCGACCTGAGACGAAGAGAAGGTTCTATCTATTTTATTTAGTTATTCATTTAGTTATTCAGTTAAACCAACGATTCGTTATTGGAGCAGATAGCAACAACCACCATTTCATCCGACATACGTATTTTTGATTTTTCCAATGGATTTACATCTTTCATTAATGGAAATTTTTTGATGTAGTGAGGAATCGCTCTCGTTGCTCGCTGTTCAAGAATTCTTGTTTAGGCAGTTCATACCATCCATACATAGTGTTTTGATCTAAGATTTCAATTCTTCCATGTTTCAGCAGTAACATATTGTTCCGTGTCCAAAATATGGAAGAAGGAGGTGTTTCCACGACTCTACCACTCAGTCAATTCTGTTCCACTTAATCCCTATTTCATGGCCACATATCTTTCAGGCTAAGGAATGGGAAACCTTTCTCCTATTACATGAATCCAATTTTCATTTCATCCGGGAAAAGCCATCTTTTTCTCAACAATGCCTTTGTCATTTGATCCAATAGCCTTCCGTTAGATAGGAACAGATTTGATAAATACTGATAACTCTCGGATAGAGTATTAGAACGGAAAAATCCATTAGATAATGAACTCTTGGTTCTAAGCCATCTCTGGCGATGAATCAACAATTCGAAGTGCTTTTCTTGCGTATTCTTGATAAACCAGCGTTTATATATAGATGTAGGAGGATCTGTTTGGGAAGTAAGAAGCCCCTTTGACATCTCTTCATCTGCAAAGAATTCTCGATGTGAAAACACAGAGACAAGGGGCTGGTCTTTGAATAGGAAAAAGAGTGGATCTGCAGGGTCCCAAATGAATTGGCTTATTCGAAAAACGCCTTGTTCTTTGGAAGATCTATCTCGTATCTGGTACTGCATGGTTCCACTCTGCAAGAACTCCGAATCATTCTCTTGAAGCTCATCCTCTTCACCATAAATGATCCGCTTGCCCCGAAATGACCTGGCCCAATAGGGAAATCCCAATGAATTGGGCCTTTCGATACAATCAAATAGAAAGCCCCAAGGGCTCCATATTCTAGGCGCCCAAACTATGTGATTGAATAAATCCTCCTCTATCTGTTGCGGGTCGAGGATTCCTTCTACTTCCCCTTCTTCAAACTCCGATTCATATTTTTCATAGAGAAATCCCTGATCAAGGATAGAACAAGATCCATTTTGCATCATATCTAAGGGACTCCTTGGTTCGGGCCGAAGAAGCAATGTCACTCGATCATTATCAAACTGACTGCAATCTTTTTCTGTCCGTGAGGATCCCACTAGAGCGCCTTCTACTTCTAATAGGCCATGAACTAGATCAGAATCATTCTCAACAAGTCCATAATAGGTGATCCCATTTTTTTCATCGGGTCCGGGTAGAGACCAAAGGTCTTGAGCAATCGATCCGGCAGAACAACTCAAAAGATAAAGAAGTATCGTTAATTTCTTCATGCTCGTTCCAAGTTCGAAGTACCATTTGTACAAATAAGAATCCCCTTCGTTACATGATTTCTTCTTCATATAGATAGATATAGGATCTATCGGGCAATTACTTAGAAATACATTTTGTGCAACAGCCCTTCCTATCTGATAGAAAAGGATCCCATGATCCTGAACCGATCTTACCTGGGATCGCAAATCCCAAGTTTGTCTATGAAGAGCAGATCTAATTATATTAGTGTCTATAATTGATTTCTTCTGTGTAATACTAATCGATAGGGCCTCATTGGTAAGTGCTACAAGATCTCGTACATTGGAACCCATGGTTACGGACCCGAATCTCTTAGTATGGAACATTTTCTTTTCCAAGTGAAATCCCCTACTATATGAAAGAGTGAAAACGTGCTTTCGTTGTTGTGGAATAAGAAGCCTTCGTATCTTAATGCATGTATTTAATTTATTCGGAGCTATTAGAGCGGGATCCACTTTTTGGGGAATATGAGTCGAAGCAATAACAAGAATATTTCGAGTGGAACATCTTTCACAATCCCTGGAGAGATAGTTCACTAATAGACCGAGGGATAAGTAATTCGACTCATTCACATCCAGATCGTGAATGTTTGGAATCCATATTATGCAAGGAGACATTGCTTTTGCTAATTCGAATTGAAGGGTGATATAAAATCGGTCTATTTCTGGCATCATATCCATAGTTAGTGCATTCATCCTAGTTAGAAGCTCCAGCTCCGTATCAAGGTCACGGTCGATATCGTCACTCACATCAATATCGTCACTATCATCAATATCGTCCCTATCATCAATAATAAAACCCTTAGGCTTGTTATCCAGGAACTTGTTCAGAAATACTGTAATGAAAGGAACATAGGAGTTTGTCGCTAGGTATTTGACCAAATAGGACCGTCCAGTTCCTATAGAACCTATCACTAAAATACCCCTCGAGGGGGATAAGGCTAAGCGGAGCGAAAAGGGTTTTCCATGAGATGGGAAATGAAAACTATTCGCCCC